TTATCATGACTTCGGCTCGTTGCATACCTTGCTCGACTACTGTACGAATAGCATTTGCCGCTGCAGTTTGAGCGGCAAAGGGCGTCCCCCTTCTCGTACCCTTGAACCCACAAGTACCGGACGAGGACCAGGAAACGACCCGACCCCGTACATCTGTAACCGTGACAATAGTATTATTGAAACTTGCTTGAACATGAATAACTCCCTTTGGTATTCGACGTCCACTTTTACGTGAACCAATACGCACATTTCTACGTGAACCAATTCTCGGTATAGCTTTTGCCATATTGTAGCATCTCATAAATATGAGTCAGAAATATATGGAATATATCCATTTGATGTCAAAACAGATTCTTTATTTGTACGTTTAGTCCTTTGGTGAGTCGGATTATCCTTGTCTTTGTTTATGTCTCGGGTTAGAGCAAATTACTCTAATGCGCCCCCGTCTGCGGATTAGTCGACATTTTTCACAAATTTTACGGACGGAAGCTCTTATTTTCATATTTGTCATTCCTTATCTTAATTCTGAATCTACTTCTTGGTAGAAAATAAGTTTCTTGCCATTTTTCATCTCGAATCGTATTGAATAAAAACCACCTAATCTTTCGAATCCTTGTTTCGGAGTCGATAAATTATACGTCCTCTAGTTGAATCATAACGACTTACTTCAATTTTGACTTTATCTCCTGGCAGTATCCGTATAAAACTACGTCGGATCTTTCCTGAAACATAACCTATAATCAGATCTTCATTATCTAACCGAACCCGGAACATGCCGTTGGGAAGCGATTCGGTAATTAAACCTTCATGAATCCATTTTTGTTCTTTCATTTCAGGTAAAGCCCCCTTGAAGTATCAACTAATGTAGGAGAAAGGATATTAGACAACTCACCCCCCCCCTTTTTTTTTTACAAATAGGAAGAGGTTTCGGATCCCATTTGGATATTAAAAGGATTACCATATATAACATAAAATTTCTCCGCCGATTCTGTCTAGTCGAGCCTCCCGGTCTGTCATTATACCTCGAGAAGTAGAAAGAATTACAATCCCCATTCCACCTAAAATTCTAGGAATTCGTTGCGAGTTAGAATAGATTCGTAGACCGGGTCGGCTGATCCGTTTTAAATTTAAAAAATTTCTACAGGTATGGGGTCTTTTCCTATTCTTTCTATTATGTCGCAGGGTTAAAACCAAAAAGTTTTTATTTTTTTCTCGATGTTTTCTGACGTTTTCGAGAAAACCCTCTCGGAAAAGTATTTTAACAATATTTTCGGTAATATTAGTAGATGCTATGCGAACAACTCTTTGTCTATCCATATCTGCATTTCGTATAGAGGTTATTATCTCAGCAATAGTGTCTCTACCCATGATGAAGTAAAATTTTGGGTGCCCAAAAATTGGATCTAATTAACATGTTTTTTTATTGGTTTATGAATATGAATTTTTCAAGGTATATGCGTGAGACATAATCTACGAATTAATCTAGTTCTTATTCTTTTCAAATATCCCAAAGATATCTGGATCCCATTTTATTTTATAATACCTCGGGAGCTAATGAAACTATTTTAGTAAAATTGAATTGTCTCAATTCGCGGGGGATTGCACCAAAAATTCGAGTTCCTTTTGGATTTCCTTCTTGATCAATCACAACTGCAGCATTGTCATCATATCGTATTATCATACCGCTGTCACGTTTAAGTTCTTTACAGGTACGAACAATTACAGCTCTTACTACTTCTGATTTTTCTAGGGGCATATTTGGTACTGCTTCTTTGATCACAGCAACAATAACGTCACCAATATGAGCATATCGGCGATTACTAGCTCCTATGATTCGAATACACATCAATTTTCGAGCCCCGCTGTTATCCGCTACATTTAAATGGGTCTGAGGTTGAATCATATGAATTTTTGAGTCTATTCTTCCAATGCAAAGGATGAAGAAAATAAAAGAAATATTGTTTGTCAAAAAAAATAAACCTGCGGTTTTCTTTCATTCCCAAGACTCATTTGTGTTGGTTCTACATTTTTATCCCGAAATAATAAAGTGAGTTCGTATAGGCATTTTGGATGCTGCTATTAAAATCGCCCTTCTAGCTATATTTTCAGTTACTCCGCCCATTTCATATAGTATTCGCCCCGGTTTAACAACAGCTACCCAATATTCGGGTGATCCTTTCCCCGAACCCATACGTGTTTCGGCGGGTCTTATTGTAACTGGTTTGTCTGGAAATATACGGACCCATATTTTTCCACCACGGCGTGCATTTCGTGTCATTGCTCGTCGACCCGCTTCGATTTGTCTAGATGTGATCCAAGCAGGCTCAAGCGCCTGAAGAGCAAATTTACCGAAACAAATATGATTACCTCGATAAGATATTCCCTTCATTCGTCCTCTATGTTGTTTACGGAATCTAGTTCTTTTGGGGTTATAATTGATGGTTGTTTCGAAAGTCCATCTCTACTACAGAACTGGACGTGAGAGTTTCTTCTCATCCAG